TGGATCAATTAAGTAGCCGAATTCTAAAGAAAAATCATTAGTGATGATCCAAGACCATACATATTGATAGATAGAACTGCTATTTATTTGCTGAATAGACAGATCAATCGAAAAAATCATGACTATACTTAACAATAAAATACTATGAAAGGACCACATACGACGAAGATTTTTTGTTGCCGTGGGAAAAAGAAGAAGTCCCACCCCTATTAACATAGGAACTGGAAGTGGAACGAAGGGTATTATCCATGCATATTGATATGTCTGTTCCATAAAAAATAAAAGGTTTTTTATTCTTAATTAAGTGTTTCCGATTCACCGGATCTTATCTCTTTTGAAAGGAGTCAATAAAAAAATCAAGATATGTACTAACTTAAATAGAATTTTCTAATTTTATATTCTTACTTATTGTTTATTGTGAGTCTTTCTTAAATACTTCAACTATTCAAATCAAGAAGTTACAATTGGTCAAATGATATAACTAAAGTACTCGTAAAACGTGAATACTTAGTTAGTCACTAATATATTTATGAAGATACCGAAAATGAAAAATTCAATGATTATTAAAAAATTTCTAGTCATAGAGCAAGTATAAAGAATTACACTAAAAATACTAATATGAATCATAGGATTAGATTAACTAAGATCACTAACCTGGCCTAATGAAATAAGAACTCGCTATTTTAGTTAGTTTATTCAAAATAATGAACTAGTTCATTATGGAATTGATTGATTTATTTCCAGTCTAATAAAATAAAAAACATTAAAGATTAAAGTTTTTCAGTAAGCAACAAGGGTGGGGTTCTTAACCCTTTCGATGTATTTTAGTACATGTAAATTAAATGTAGAACGACGAAAATAGGCAGAAATAGAAATGTAGGGTCTTTTTGATTCTTTATGTTATAGAGTTCAACCAATTTAATTGCTAGGGCACGGCATATTCTATAGATTTGAATAAGAAAGAGAAATAAAAGTATCAATATCAATCAATACAAATTTTTCTTTCTTACGAATATTGTATGGACTAGAAAAACCATTTTCTTTTTGAAAAAAAAATCATATATCCTCTTCTTCTAGTAATATTTTATGCAATTTTCACATATCTTTCACCTATCTACATTTATATGAAAATAATATTATCTAGAGAATAAAAAGAACAATTCGTTTTGAACAATAGATGTCTTTCACATCCAACTATAATAATGAGTAACCTCTTCATTTTTAAATGGCAGTTCCAAAAAAACGTACTTCTATATCAAAAAAGCGTATTCGTAAAAATATTTGGAAACGGAAGGGATATTGGGCAGCGTTAAAAGCTTTTTCGTTAGGGAAATCTCTTTTGACCGGAAATTCAAAAAGTTTTTTTGTGCGACAAACAAATAAGTAATAAAACGTTGGAATAATCTGAATTGATTTGACTCGAAAAAAAGGTCCATTTCATAATTAAAAATGAACAATTTACATTACCTATTGTTATTATTGTTGGGCTAATCAATATGAAATGGACCTTTCTTTTCTCCTATGATATAGGAATAAGAATTCTTCTGTTTAATGAATTCTACAACTAATACTTTTTTTGTTTGAAAAAAGAATAAAGACAGGAGGTTTTAACCCTCTTTTAGTATGTTTTTTCATTTCCAAGGTGGGGAGTTTTATTTTCCCCATCGAACTATTTGTTACAATTCCAATAATAAATAAGAAAATTCTTTTTTCTCTCTATATCATATCTATAGAAGAGCAAATAGAAAATCTTTAGCTAAGTTAAAATTAATGAATTGTTGATACTAATTGATTCCATTTTTAAAACTTTTTGTGTAACTTTCGGACTTCTTAATTTCCTTTCTCTAAATTATTAGATAGATCTCCCATATATCTTTCGCTTTCAACCCAATCAAAAAAGCCGTTAGCTTAGTTAGGATATTGTGTACGAAAAATGTGTCATTTTAAAATAATTCAAACAAAATGGGGTCTATTTTGTAAAAATGCATTTTTTTGAGTTCGATCGCGGTAGAATTATCTAGTTACAAGAGTTCAATCTCAGGAAAGCATAACCTACACGAAAGTCTTAAATTAATTTAATAAACTGACACCCTAAATGAAAATAATGAACCTTCAAATCCCTATTTGAATGAATTTGGATTTATCAGTTTAAATCTTTCCTAAAAAACATTGCATTGAATTTACTCCTCCAATCTCGACGATTGAATATGAATAGGCTATTATGAGTTCGAGCAAGCCGCTATGGTGAAATCGGTAGACACGCTGCTCTTAGGAAGCAGTGCTAAAGCATCTCGGTTCGAGTCCGAGTAGCGGCATGCCATCTTCGAGAAGAGATACAATAGATCATATAATGAATTCAGTTCCCAATTTTAATTTCTTAATTAAGATTAAGGGATTCAAGATTTTTATGATATTTTTAACTTTAGAGCATATATTAACTCATATTTCTTTTTCGATGGTTTCAATTGTAATTACAATTCATTTGATAACCTTATTTTTC